GTGGTAAAGACAAGATAGACTTTGACCAGAAAAACCCGCACTCGAGAAAATAGATTATTCCGAGTGCGGGTTTTTGTCGGTAAAGAGGAATCAAATGGATTTAAGTAGAATTTTGTGAAACGTATCAATAAGCTAGACCCATGCTACGAGTTGTCTCATGCCATAAATAAACCCGGACACTCAAGAAATCCGTTGGACAAGCGGATTCACATCTCTTACAACCTACACAGTCCTCTGTTCTTGGAGCAGGAGCAATTTGCTTAGCTTTACATCCGTCCCAAGGTATCATTTCCAATACATCTGTGGGGCAGGCTCGTACACATTGAGTACACCCTATACATGTATCATAAATCTTTACTGAATGTGACATTGGATCTATCCATTTTTTGAACGTTATCAATTTTCGATCTGGTAAAATCAGTAGTAACTGAATCATATATTGTAGACACCAGACGAATCAGTGGTTTACCAGAATTTTTTTTTTAATTTAATAATCAATCTACTTCTGGATCTGGTCATGAGAATGAGAGAGGTCCAAGATACTTTGATTTATTACGTTTCAGCAAACATGGTCATACGAGTTATACACGACACGCTAATTCTAATTGATAAATATTCTATATATCTGTCTTTATTTATATCATTACGACTATTTATTCAACAAATTCGATTGATTGATACGAGTTGATTTTCTGTTACGATAGATCGACGAAACAATAGCTGGCCCAATAGCTGCTTCAGCGGCTGCAATAGCTATAACAAAGATCGAGAAAATGTCTCCTTTTAATTGTCGACTATCAAATAAATCAGAAAATGTTACGAGATTTAGATTAACCGCATTCAGTATAAGCTCAAGACACATAAGTGCTCTAACCATGTTTCGGCTTGTGATCAATCCATAAATACCGATAGAAAATAAATAGGCACTCAAAATAAGTACATGCTCGGTCATCATTGACCAACTCCTCATCAATTGAGATTGATTTCAATATGAACAACAATACAATTTAACCGATTTGATTGACTAGAATATAACAAGTACGGAAAAAAGAAAGGTATTAGTAATGGATCGAACTCAAACCCATTCAATTTAATATATGAACAATAGAATATCAAAATGGAACTGAAGGGAAATTGATGTCATAATAATAACACAGAACAAAACACGGCCTTATTTATTTTATTTGATTTTGGATTTCTAATTCTAAGTATTTATTACTGACGAGCCATAGCAATTGCACCTATCAAAGCAACTAAAAGAATTATAGAAATGAGTTCAAATGGAAGATAAAAATCTGTTGATAAATGAATTCCAATTTGTTGAACGTTACTTGTCAGGTCCTGCTCTATAATCTGGTTTGATCTTGTAGTCCAAATAATCCCGTACCATGACGTATCTGAGATAGTAGTAATTAGTGAAAAAAGAATACTTGTACAAACCAGTGAAGTAACTCCATCTCCAACTGTCCAAAGATATAAATCCTTGTAATATTCTGAACCATTCATGAACATCACAGCAAATACGATTAAGACATTTATGGCTCCCACGTAAATAAGGAGCTGTGCAGCAGCTACAAAATAGGAGTTAGATGGAATATGGAATAAGGATATACAAACAAGAACCAATCCTAATGAAAAGGCAGAATAAATTGGATTGGTAAGTAATACCACCCCTAGGCCTCCTAATATAAGACCTGATCCTAGAAATACTAAAAGAATATCATGTATTGATCCAGGTAAATCCATTATGTGTAAAATAAGAGATAAATAAGTTGAAATATTTCATTTTCATGACCTTACTGACCGGGCCAGGAAAAAAGAGGTTACCCTATCTTTCTTTTTTTTTTTCTTGTATATGCCTAATTGAATTGAATCTTAATGTGGTGTGGATTGATGTAGATACAGTTATTGGACCAATCCCGCTTTTGTATCCGAAAGAGTAGTTGAAATTTGATATTTCGAAATCATCACGGATATATGAATCTATTCTAAATCCAAATCAAGTCGTGATTCTCACCAATCAATAGTTATGTTTTGTAGTTACTAACCAACCAAAATGAAAGAAACTTCGCTTCTTTAGATCAAAACGGAATCTTAGTAATTGGTAATCGTTCTTGAATCAAGGGGGTTATCCGTGGCTATTTTTATTTGAGTCGAATTCATAATTGTTCGAATTGTGTAATCGCCAATTACTGACATTGGTAACCTACCCAAAGCAATTTGATTATAATTCAATTCGTGACGATCGTAAGTAGAAAGTTCATATTCTTCAGTCATTGATAAACAGTTTGTTGGACAATACTCGACGCAGTTACCACAAAATATACAGATTCCGAAATCAATACTATAATTAAGCAATCGTTTCTTTCTAATATCTGTTTCCAATCTCCAATCAACAACGGGTAGATCTATGGGGCATACACGAACACATACTTCACAAGCAATGCATTTATCAAATTCAAAGTGGATTCGACCGCGGAAACGCTCTGATGTGATCGAT